AATTAGATTGGATAGCCGGACGGGGAATCTAATGAAATTTTTAGTTGCGGAAAGGTCGGAAGATACTTTGTATACATACTCATGAAAGTCTTTGAGTACTCCAGGATTCATTCAATATTAATTAGATTGAATGGATAATTGGCTTTGACTTATTTATATATGTATTTATTTATTTGAATATATAAAGAATATATAAATATTTTTAAATCTTTTACTTATATTGAACTTAGATTTATTTATAATATAAATTGAAAAATAGAAATTATGAATAAAGTACAAAAAGAAATTTTTACTTTAATCTCTAATCAAGAACGTAATAGGACGTCTTCGATTGTTTCATAGAGCCAATAGGAGACGTAGATCAAATGGGAAAAATGGGAAAGAAAAAAATAGGGGTATGCCCTAGATAGTGATCTATCTTGATTCTATATTTTTATACTTTTTACTTAATAAAATGAGGGCACCAAAAGAAAGAATAGGTTTTATTATTACTACATGTTAGTAACATTCCTTTGATACTTCAAAGGCTAAGGCTGTCTCCGCGTATTTTGCTGGTGCTTAATGTTTTCCGATTATACAAGAAATCTTATAATTATAAGAACGTGTTATAATTGGATTTATTGGATTGTTTCATCAACAGTGTTGGGTTAGAACCCCCCGTTGACTCTCCGCCAATGATTTTTTTATTATTAGTGAACAGTAATTGAATAATTCCTTCATATTCATAGAGATAGAGGACATAATTCACATGGATATAGTAAGTCTCGCTTGGGCTGCTGTAATGGTAGTCTTTACATTTTCCCTTTCACTTGTAGTATGGGGCAGAAGTGGACTCTAGAAGTACTACTAATTGAATTTAGGAATCAAACTGTATCAATTTTTTTATAGATCTTTCTGCAAAGCCTTTTTTTTTATTTGAATTTCACTGTTTGTATTTCGAAAGGAATACAAATGGTAGGGAATTGATTCCAACCGTATTCTTCATAACTTTTCTATTTCGATGAACCGACTCTTACCAAAGTTATATATGGGAAATGGGGAAGAACGGAACCCTTTTTTGTTTTTCCCTTTACTGTTCAAAGAAAAAAGAAATCTGTTATTACATGGATACCCTTATGGGAAACAACATAGTGTGGGAAACAACATAGTGGTTGTCCAACGAGATACTACAACTACACATAATAAAACATTGTCTTGGGCGAGTCACATATTGCGCACTTACCGCTTGTTTTATTATGTGGTTTATTATTGTATAAATTTTATTTAGGCTGTGCTTGCTTTATTGAACTCATTTCATATCATGGTTCAAACGTTAAAATCGGTGAGGTTTACTAATCCTTTTCGAAATCCGAAGAAGTTCCCATGGAACCCCCCGGATCCTATGTCAACTGCTCAATCAATTACTTCTTTGTCGGAATGCTAACAAAAAGATTACTTGCTTTTATTTTACCCATACCCTTTTCTCCTTCATTGATTTTATTCTTTCTTTCAATGGATATCGGGATTCATATTAAAAATAATCCGAAATACAGGAATTAGAATCGTAAGAATAAGAGCTGTCTTTCGATTATTTCAGATTATTAATTGGAATCAACACAAATCAAATAGAACTAGATGAAGAAATAGAATTGGGACACGACACTATGTAATTATATAGATGGAATTGATAGCTATATATATGAAGATAATAATGTAGATTAATATATATTAAATTAACCTGTATCTTCAGACAGTAAACTTTATACAGTACAATAACAATACTAGATAGTATGGTAGAAAGATTCATATTTTTCTTTCTACCATACTATCGTCTCTCATAGAACACTGCTGATTCTATTTCGCTCATTTCATTCATTTAAGACGCGAAATTGGAATCTTTTTCGTTTTATTTCTTTTCTTCAATCATTGATAAGAACTAAAAAGTCAAGTTTAATTCAAATTAATCGCTCTGACTTACTGTTTTTACGTATATTATAAGTAAAAAAGCAGTAGGAACTAGAATGAACAGTGCAGTAGCAATAAATGCAAGAATATTTACTTCCATAATTTCATCGTTTCATTTTTCTTTAATTGGCAATAACTCGGGATTTAATCCCATAGAGATGATAAATCTTTCGTCTGTAAATTCAATGGGATGAATTACGTCTCGATGTAATCGAATCGATCAATATCATGAATAACAATATCTGGGCTATCAAATCGATTCATCGTCAAGAATTGAATAGTATAACATAGGAAGATCTTTTATCCATACCGAATTCAAAGGTTGATTCCTGATCCAATCAAAAATTCCTTTAAATTAATTTCTCTTTTTATTTATCATTCTTTTCTATAACTTACCGCCTTCCTTGTACAATCATCTGATCCTTGTACAACCATCTGATGAAGTATCATCTAACCGCCTTTACACTTACCTTACCATTGATTTTAACCAAACCCAAACAAACAATCGAATCGAAATGAAAAAAAAATAAGAGGGATCCCGCTGGTAATGCAATTCTGCTATTTGTACTCCCTTTCACAGAAAAATGGAGAGACGAATTGATGTATTTTTTTATTGGATTTGGATCCGTCGGGACTGACGGGGCTCGAACCCGCAGCTTCCGCCTTGACAGGGCGGTGCTCTGACCAATTGAACTACAATCCCAGGGAAATAACATAATAAAATAAAGTGTACAGTATACCTATTCTTAATGATTTCATTCAAACCCTTTCGACTTAGATTTTCGATTAGAATTGCCATGTTGGAATAGAGAAGTGAGTGATATATTGATATCCATATGGATATGCACCTTAGCGAAAGCGGCATGGATTACTAATAATCTTTTCGTTATTGCCAAATCAATTGGATAATCAATCTTTCAATGAAAAAGTTCTTTTTTCTTTATTTTACTCTTGTCCTTAGCCTTTACACTTACCGATCCAGATATGAATCTAGATCATTAGAAAAATCATAATTTGTTAAAAAAAAAAATAAATTAAATTTAAATAGAGTAAATAAATAGTGGCAGAGATATATCAAAAAATTGGACTTTTTTTTTTTTACTATTGGGATCGAGCATTTCGGGAAACCAACAAATGGGTTATATCGTTTCATGGCAGATCGGCGAATTATTGGGCCGAGCTGGATTTGAACCAGCGTAGACATATTGCCAACGAATTTACAGTCCGTCCCCATTAACCGCTCGGGCATCGACCCAGGAAGAATCAATTTCAGGCTTATTGATAATCCACGATCAACTTCCTTTCGCAGTACCCTACCCCCAGGGGAAGTCGAATCCCCGCTGCCTCCTTGAAAGAGAGATGTCCTGAACCACTAGACGATGGGGGCATACTTGCCCGACCGCCATCATACTATGCTCATAGTATGAATAGTTTTTTGAAATTGTCAATATAATAGAATGGGAATGGTATGACTCAATACAAAGGATAGTACTTTTCGGTGAGTAATTTGTCTACCAGAAAGGGGGATTAAACTCCATTCTTCCGCTTTCATTCATTGATTCACTCATTGTTAAGATTAGGCGGGCATATTTCTACCTCACACTAAGACAGGAAATTCAAATAAAAAAAAAAAAACGATAAATTTGAAAATAGGGGAAGAGGGATCAATAAGTTATTGAATTTTTTTCTCTAATTTTTTTTGGTTCAGAGGACAGGCCGAATCTCTTTATCAACGATTGCCTTCGATAAACTATTTCGAATCTATGTTGAATTGGTAGGTACATGTATTAATCAAATGAATTTCGTTATAATGGAAAATAATGGAAATTAGGGTGGGTCGGTCTGGAAACAATGCATTACATTAATATTTATCAAATACAATATCAATAAACCTTTTTTTTACCTATACTTACTAGGTCAATCAAATTGAGCGTTCCTGAATGAACCACTATGCGTTTAAGATATATCTATTACATAGATTATAACGTATAAACGCATAAGATATGTCTATAGACATATAACATATAATAAGTATATACACTAAACTCATAGTAACTAGCGGTCAGGAATTGACGTAAACGGGCCCCTTTAACTCAGTGGTAGAGTAACGCCATGGTAAGGCGTAAGTCATCGGTTCAAATCCGATAAGGGGCTTTGGTTTTTTCATAAAACTCCAGCGGTAGTATTCCTATTTATAGAGATATTGTTGTCATTTGTAATAAAAAAGTAACAAACCATAAAATGGAATATAATTTGAATATTGAAATTTTATTAAATACTAATGAAGTGAAGTATAGTAATTATAGTTATAAAGTTGAACATTTGTTATCATGTTTATTATATTGTTATAAATATTATAATGATAAGTTTATAATGAATAATTCTAAGTTGTCTACTTGAATCTCCAAATATTCCTATTACTTTGTTCTATTATTCCAATCAAATCAATTAAATTAGAAATCAACAAAAGAAAAAGTAAGTGGACCTAACCCATTGAATCATAACTATATCCACTATTCTGATATTAAAACTCGATAGAGATAAAATTGGAAGAGTGGATCTTTTTTTTTTTCATTTTCATATTTCTTTGGATTACGCGGGAATCTGTCGATATTTCCGATTAAATCTTCTTGTTTCTCGATGTTATATAGCAATGCTATTCCCTTACTTTACAGCGAAAGATTTATTCCAAGCACAACATAAGAATAAGAGGCGTTTAAAATATCTTTCTTTGATTCCAGCACACAAGACAAAATCACTTTCTATTTTATCATATGTATGTTTTATAATTTATAATGTATATTATATATTTTATATATTTAGATAGATATCTATCAGATCGTGGTTTCATGTAACAAATATTTATGGATACATATGATATTTTTGTTCCGATAATGGAATGTAAAATGGATGCAAGAAAGAGACTTTGATTTATAGTCTCCTGTTATTAAATTCAATACACTATTAATTTATAATTTAATTAAATATATAAATAAATGAAATATAAATAATACTAAATAATAGAATAAAATAAATAGAATAGGAAATTCATTAAA